GCAATCAAGTCTTCTGACTTTGAAGAAGAGTCTTCGTCAATCCCAGTCTTGGTCAGCGTCTTCCCAGTCGTCCCAGTCTTCCGAGTCTTCTCCAAAGTCAGAAGACTTGATTGCCTTCACTCTCACTCTTTCGGCGAGGTCGGAGTAAGTTCCTTTTTTTTCTCCAGCATAAAAGGAAAGAAAAAGAGTAATCACTTTTTCGGAAGCTTTGAGAAGTGCATCATAAGGAGTCACCCTACCATCTGTAGAGATTTCCAGAAAAAGCATTTCCGTTTGAAGATTCTCATTTTCAAAATCTTGGAGGTGAATACTCTCGCTAAACTTTTGAACGGGTGTGAAGACGGCATCTATCGCGTATCCATCCTCAGGGGGAAATCGAGTTTCTAGTCGTCTCGGTGGTAGAGAATCGGCTGAATTCGTTTCAATAGTTAATTCAGCAAAAAAGCGAACGTTTTCCGTTATGGTCGCTATTACTTGTGTTTTATTAAGGATTACGATACCAGGTGGACATTTTATGTCCTTAGCCCTTACGCTTCGCGGTCCCTGGAGATCGATACTAGCATAAAGAGGTCCCTGCAAATCACCCAAATCTGATCTGAATTTTATTTTTAATTTAATTTGATTTAAATTATCTAAAATTTCAGATATTGATTCTTTAACCCCATATATGTTCTGCAACACGTTCGTTGCACGTGAATGTCGGAATTTAACATGTGTAAAACATGTGCATTCAATTGCGTTAAATAAAGTCCTTCTTAAGGTACTGCTTATTAACTGTCCTTGCCCCTTTTTCAGGGGACCAAGGGCAAACCTCCCACACACAAGATTCTTTTTCACTACGTTGTAGGCCAAAAATTCCCATTGCGGGAAGCTTTTATCTTTTTGATTCATATCTCCTCTTCTATTCTCAAATGAAATTAAAGTGATATGGAAATATCCATCTCTATTTGAAACTTGGAAGAAAAGAGTATTCTTTGGAGTCGCGACTGGAATCCTGTTACATTAGAATTCCATCCTTTTTGAAAGTCAAAACCTCCAATTCAAATTTTCCATTTTGTTTGTGAGATCGCCAATACCTTCAAACACCTTCACCAAATTCCTACCCTATCCTTTATAGAATATAGAATAGAAGAAGTCTTTTTTTTGCTTGAATTCACCCAAATGACGAAAAAAATCGATTACGATTTGCAAAGAAAAGTTTTCTTTCGAGAATCAGAAAGATTTTTCTTAATACTTGACTGGTCTGTTTCCGCAAGCCGATCTATTATGATTTTCATCGAAAAGTTTTCTTTCATATCTTTTTTTTATTAAAAGTAATAGCTTCCCTTGCTGTTTCTGCTGATTCTTATAATCAGCTCTGATGATGATTTTGCCTTTGGTGTCTTTTATTGTAGGACGAGTTCTGGTGGCATAAAGATTACAATTACCATACATATAACAAGATTTCTCCATCCAAGAATTTTATTTGTTTTCTTGATGAATAGTTTTCTCCTTTTTGGTGTTCCATTTTTTTTCTACGTACGTCGTTTTTTAGGAGGCCTACACCCGTTGTGTGGTAATGGTGTTCGGTCTCGTAAAAAATGCAATCGGACGCCACTTCTAAAAATAGCTCGTAATGCTGCATCCCTTCCACGACCAACACCTTTTACCAAGACAACAGCTCGGTGCATACCTTGATCCACTACTGTGCGAATAGCATTTTCGGTTGTTGTTTGGGCCGCAAACGGCGTCCCCCTTCTTTTACCCTTGAATCCACAAGCGCCAGCAGAGGCCGAAGTAACCACTCGGCCTGATACATCAGTAACAGATACAATCGTATTGTTAAAACTTGCTTGAACGTGAATAATTCCTTTGGGTATTTTCCGTATACTTTTACGCAAACGAGTGCGTCTATTCCTATTCGAACTATATCTTCGTAAAGTTTTTGCCATATTTTATCATATTTCTAAAGATAAGTTAGAGAGATATGGAAATATCCATGTTGATTTGAAAATAGATTTTTTGTTTGTTTTTATTCTATTTTTTTACTTTCTAAAATTCTTTTTTTTTAGAAAAAAGGTTATCGCTGTCTTTGTTTATGTCGTGGATTGGAACAAATGACTCGAATTCGCCCTTTCCTACGGATCAGCCGACACCTTGTACAAATTTTACGAACAGAGACTTTTAATTTCATATTTTTTATTGCTTAACCTTGAATCTATTTGCTTGGAAGAAACTAGTGTTCTTTGGAGTCGCGACTGGAATCCTGTTACATTAGAATTCCATCCTTTCCTTTTTGAAAGTCAAAACCTCCAATTCAAATTTTCCATTTTGTTTGTGAGATCGCCAATACCTTCAAACACCTTCACCAAATTCCTACCCTATCCTTTATAGAATATAGAATAGAAGAAGTCTTTTTTTTGCTTGAATTCACCCAAATGACGAAAAAAATCGATTACGATTTGCAAAGAAAAGTTTTCTTTCGAGAATCAGAAAGATTTTTCTTAATACTTGACTGGTCTGTTTCCGCAAGCCGATCTATTATGATTTTCATCGAAAAGTTTTCTTTCATATCTTTTTTTTATTAAAAGTAATAGCTTCCCTTGCTGTTTCTGCTGATTCTTATAATCAGCTCTGATGATGATTTTGCCTTTGGTGTCTTTTATTGTAGGACGAGTTCTGGTGGCATAAAGATTACAATTACCATACATATAACAAGATTTCTCCACCCATTCTTTTTAGTCGAGCCTCTCGGTCTGTCATAATACCCTTAGAAGTAGAAAGAATTGCAATCCCCATTCCGCCCAAAATCCTAGGAATTTTTTGATAGTTAGAATAGATTCGTAGACCGGGTCGACTGACCCGTTTAAAATTGAAAAAAGTTCTATACGGACCCTTCCTATTCCTTCTATGGCGTAGGGTTAAAATCAAAAAGGATTTGTCGCTTTCCCGATGTGTCCTCGTATTTTTGATAAAACCCTCTCGTAACAGTATTTTCACAATGTTTTGGGCGATTTTAGTACATGTTATTCGAACGGTCTCTTTTTTAGCCATATCGGCATTTCTTATAGAGGTTAATATGTCAGAAAGAGTGTCCTTACCCATGATAAACTAAATTGTTGCCTTCAAATTTTTTATAATCAACATGTATTTTGATTTATGAATTCTTAAAGGTATATACCTGAGACATAATCTCCCATACTGATAAATGGATTTCATTCAAATACTAGATCACAGTTTCCTTTGAAAAGACTTCTTATATTATTTCAGACGCTATTGAAAGAATTTTGCTGAACTTTGTATCTTCTAATTCTTCGGTGAGCGCACCAAAAATGCGAGTTCCTACTGGATTGTTGTCTTTATTAATGACAATTGCAGCATTGTCATCATATCGTAGTATTATACCATCATCACGTTTGAATTCTTTACAAGTCCGTACAATTAAAGCTTTGATCACTTCTGATCGTTTTAGAGCCGAAGTTGGCTTTGCTTCCTTAATCACAGCAACAATAGTGTCGCCAATATGAGCATATCGTGGATTACTAGCTCCTACGATTCGAATACACATCAATTTCCGGGCACCGCTGTTGTCCGCTACATTCAAAAGGGTCTGAGATTGAATCATATCGTTTTTTTGTTTTTTTGTTTAGCCTGCTCTTTCGACGCAAAGCACGAAGTAAAAAAAAAGAAATCTTTTTTGTCCAAAAAAACTGCAATTCTTTTTTTTTATCCCCAAGGCTTCCTTACTTATTTTGGTTCTACATTCCTATTTCGAAATAATGAATTGAGTCCGTATAGGCATTTTTGATGCAGCTATTTCAATAGCCTTTCTAGCTATATTTTCCGCTACTCCGCCCATTTCATAAAGTATTCTACCCGGTTTAACCACAGCTACCCAATATTCGGGAGATCCTTTACCCGACCCCATACGCGTTTGTGTAGGTTTGACTGTAACGGGTTTGTCTGGAAAAATACGCACCCATATTTTTCCACCGCGACGTACATTTCGTGTCATTGCTCGCCGCCCTGCTTCTATTTGTCGAGAGGTGAGCCAAGCGGGTTCAAGTGCTTGAAGAGCATATTTACCGAAAGAAATACGACTGCCTCCAGAAGATCTTCCTTTCATTCTTCCTCTATGTTGTTTACGGAATTTTGTTTTTTTTGGACTCAACATATCAATTCTATCCTTTTTCGAATTCTTATGCAACCCTCTAGAATTGTTCCTTTTTTTGGTTGAACAAAAAACGAACGAAAGAATTTTTCATTTTTTGTTCTAGCATTGGATAGTAGGATTTACCGTCTCAAAAGATCCAAACTTTTATACCCAATACCCCATGGATAGTTAGAACTTGAGTGGAACCAAAATCGATTTTAGCGGTAACGGTTTGGAGAGGGACTCGACCCTTTCTAAGCCATTCGACGCGTGCCATTTCTTGTGCTTTTCCGCCAATACATCCGGAAATTTGTACTTGAATTCCCTTTTTATATGCTTTTTCGACTAATTGAACAGCCTTTTTCATTGCTTTGCGAAATGAAACTCTCTTCTTTAATTGGTCGGCTATAAATTCTCCAAGAATAGTAGGGTCTCCGTAAGGGTTTTTCATTTTTCTAACAGCAATATTCAGTTTTCGGTTGTGAATGAAGTGAATGGCTTTTTTTAAACTTACCTGTAATTCTTTGATTTTGGTTTTGGGCGGTTCATCCTCTGTTAATAAGTTTGAGAATCCCATATAGATTATGACTTTAACCACATCGATTCTTTTGTCAATCTGTATTCGTGAAATTACATCCGTAACGGAGGAGATTCTCTTCTTTTCTATATAATTTTTAATGTGTTCTCGTATTTTGTGATCTTCTTGTAGGCCTTCAGAATAATCTTTTCGTTCTTCAAACCAAATAGAGTGATGGGTTTGGGTTGTACCAAGTCGGAAACCTAATGGATTTATTTTTTGTCCCATAATACCTCCCTACTATACATAGGTTTTCTGATATATTCTTCATATTTTTCGTTTAATGATATATCCCTCAATACGATAGTGATATGACAAGTGGATCTTTTTATCGGATAACTCTGTCCCTTAGCTCGAGGTTTGAATTTTTTCGCAGTAGTCCCCTCATTGACTTCGGCTTTACTAATGATTAAACTTGTTTCGTCGAAATTCATATTGTGAATACCGTTTGCTGCTGCGGAATAAATTAATTTTAAAATTGGATAACATGCTCGATAAGGCATGAGGGCTAGTATCATCAGTGTTTCTTCGTAGGAACGTCCACGAATCTGATCAATCACTCTTCTCGCTTTGTGAGTAGACATAGGAATATGTTTACCTAAAGCCGATACTTCTGTATATTGCTTCTTCTTTGTTTTTTTTATCATGGCGTACCTCCCCCTCTCACTAATGACCGATAATTATCTATATTCATTTTATTAACGAAGAGATTTAGGATCACTTTTGCTTTTAACAGCTTTAGTATCACTTTATTAACGAAGAGATTTAGGATCACTTTTGCTTTTAACAGCTTTAGTATCACTTTTTCTGTTAACAGCTTTAGTATCACTTTTGCTTTTAACAGCTTTAGTATCACTTTTGCTTTTAGAGTTTGGTTTATTAAAAATTCTAGTGGGTACAAAATCTCCCAATTTAGAATTGACCATATATTTCGTTATAGGAATAGGCACATGTTCCCTCCCGTTATGGATATAAATAGTGTATCCGATCATTGAGGGTATAATGGTCGATGCACGCGACCAAGTTTTTAGGAAATCTTTCTGGGCCTTGGCATTCAGTTTCTCGATTTGATTTAATAAATGATTCGCTACAAAAGGGTTTCTTTTTACTGAAGGGAACGGCTTTTTGTCTTGTTTTTTAAATGAACGGAACACAGTCAATTCCTCCTTATTGAATTCTTATTTTATTCTTGAAACTTTTTTCTTGTTTCTTTTTGAAAGACGATGAAATCAATTCTCTTTTTTCTCCTATTTACTACGGCGACGAAGAATCAAATTATCATTATATTTTTTCCTTTTTCTAGTTCTTATTCCGAGTGCAGGACGGCCCCATGGGGTTGCGGGTTTTTTTCTACCAATTGGGGCTTTCCCTTCACCACCCCCATGGGGGTGGTCTACAGGGTTCATAGCTACTCCTCTTACTACAGGACGCTTCCCTAGCCAACGTTTAGATCCGGCTCTACCCAAACTTTTCCGGTTCACTCCAACATTCCCCACTTGTCCGACTGTTGCTGAGCAGTTTTGGGATATCAAACGTACCTCTCCAGAAGGTAATTTGACTGCGGCCGATTTCCCCTCTTTTGAAATCAGTTTCGCTACAGCACCCGCTGCTCTAGCTAATTGTCCACCCTTTCCAAGTGTGATTTCTATGTTATGTATGGCCGTGCCTAAGGGTATATTGGTTGAAGTAGATTCTTCTTTTTGATCAAGCAAAACCCCTTCCCAAACTGTACAAGCTTCTTCCAAAGCATACGGCTTTCTGGATGTAGATGATATCTATACAGATGGATCTTATATATATATATCGTCCAATTCTTCTAAATATCCTTACCACATGAGTGGATATATAAGAAGCAAAATCTGCCGAATCACTCATGCTATGATCTTCTACATCCTAGGTCTTCCCGTTCCGTCATCTGGCTTATGTTCGTCATGTAGCATTCAGACCGAATGACTCTATGAAATTACGTTGATACTTCCACATATTACGGGTAACGTAGGAGACATCTCTATTTTTCCCCGGGGGAATCCTTAGAATTACCACTGCTTAGCTTTCAATTCGCCTCTGACCATCAAATGAAATGTGAATAACCCGTCCTCCTCTCTTTGAAAGAGGGGGCGCTTCCGCTTCTGTCGGTGCTTGAAACACTTTTGTCTTCTCCATATTACTATATCTCTAGAGTCAATAATTTGAGATAATGAACTACTGAACTCAATCACTTGCTGCCGTTACTCTTCAGTTTTCTGTTGAGGTCTATCCTATAGAGGGATTCCACTTGGATCAGTGATAGATTTCTAGGTTTCGTCGTAAACCTAATTGGTTACTTCCAATCACGTAAATCAATAGTTCAAACCGCACTCAAAGGTAGGGCATTTCCCATTTTTATAGGAACTTCTGTACCAGAAACAATGGTATCTCCAATTCTAGCCCCTCTGGGATGTAAAATATATCTCTTCTCACCATCCCCATAGTGTATGAGACAAATGTATGCATTTCGATTAGGGTCGTATTCTATGGTTACGATTCTACCGTATATGTTGTTTTCGTTCCGTCGAAAATCGATTTGACGGTATAGACGCTTATGACCTCCCCCTCTATGCCCTGCAGTAATGATTCCTCTGGCATTACGACCTTTACGACAACGATGCTGTCCATAGATCAAATGATTTCGTGGATTGGATTTACCTTGACTGTCTACGGCTCTATTGCGTGTGCTCGGGGTAGAAGTTTTGTATAAATGTATCGCCATGCTATTCAGTTTTTTTATTTAAATTATTAATTAAATTGAAAA